TCATGAGTCACCAAACAGATACCTTATACAGGGGGAGGGCTTTTATTTTGGATAAACAAGGATTCAAATTCTTTATTGTCGAATTCAAGGAGGTCTTGCGTGAGATCAAGAATTCTCACGAGTTATTAGATTCATGGACCAAATTCAATTCAGTACGCTCTTTCATTCGAATTTTTTTCGACCAGGAGCGTTTCCTCCAAATTTTGGACCCACGAATTTGGAGTATCCTATTTTCACGCAACTCGCGGGGTTCGAGAAAGACTCGATATTTCACGATCAGAGGTGTGTTACTATTTGTAGTAGTGGTTTTTATATACAGGATGAGCTGTCGGAATATGATTGAAAGAAAAAATATCTATTTGACAGGGATTCTTCCTATACCCCTGAATTCCATTGGACACAGAAATGATACATTGGAAGAATCTTTTGGATTTTCAAATATCAATAGGTTGATTCTTCCGCTCCTCTATCTTCCAAAGGGAAAAAAGATCCCTGAGAGCTCTTTCCTGGATCCGAAAGAGAGTACTTGGGCTCTACCAATAACTAAAAAGTTGATCATGCCCGAATCTAGCTGGGGTTCGCGGTGGTGGAGGAGCTGGATCGGAAAAAAGAGGGATTCCAGTTGTAAGATAGGTCATGAAACCGTTTCTGGAATTCAGATCTCATTCAAAGACAAAAAGAGCAAATATCTAGAGTTTCTTGAGGATTCAGAATATCCAAAATTGATCAATCAAAGAGAGATTCAACAATTAAAAGAAGAATCGATTCTTTGGCATCCCTCTTCTTCCTTGGAAGGAACAGAGGAAGAAATCCAAGAATTTCTTGGCAATTCTACAAGATCCCTTCGTTCTTTTTTCTCTGACAGATGGTCAGAACTTTATCTGAGTTCGAATCCTACTGAGAGGTTCACTAGAGATCAGAAATTGTTGAAGAAAGAACAAGACCTTTCTTTTGTTCCCTACAGGCGATCGGAAAATCAAGAAATAGTGAATCTATTCAAGATCATTTCGTATTTACAAAAGACGGTCTCAATTTATCCTATTTCAATAAATGCAGAATGTGATAGGGTTCCGAAGGATGAATTGGGTGTGGACAGTTCCAACAAGATTTCATTTTTCAAAAGAGATCCAATTTTTGATTTATTGAATCTATTCCATGACCGGAGCAGGGGGGGATACACCTTAGATCGCTATTTTGAATCAGAAGAGCGATTTGAAGAAAGGGTCGATCTATTCACTCTATCAATAACCCAGCCCGATCTGGTGTATCATAAGGGATTTTCCTTTTCTATTGATTCCTACGGATTGGATCAAAAAAAATCCTTGAGTGAGGTCTTCGACTCCAGGGATGAGTCGAAAAAGAAATCTTTCTTGGTTCTACCTCCTCTTTTTTATGAAGAGAATGAATCTCTTTTTGGAAGGATCAGAAAAAAACGGGCCCGTATCTCCTGCCGAAATGATTTGGAAGATTCCAACCTCAAAAAAGTGGTGTTTGCTATCAACAACATAATGGGGGCAGTCAATCAATATAGATTGATCCGAAATCTGATTCACATCCAAGAGAGCACCCAAGGGTACATAAAAAAGGTATTGGATCGATTCTTTTTAATCAATAGATCCACCCGCAACTTCGAGTCTGGAATTGCAGGAGCTCAAATAGGAAATGATACTATGAATCATAGAACTCGAATGAAATATACGGTTAACCGATATTTATCGAGTTTTAAAAAATGTCCGAAGAAAAGCTTCGATCCTCTTCTTTTTATCGAGAGATCCATGAATCGGGATCCTGCGGCATATAGAGACAAAAGGTCCAAGGGGAGCAAGAATTTCCAGGAACATTTGGAGCATTTCGTTTCTGAGCAGAATAAATGTTTTCAAGTGCATAAGAGCCTTTTTCAAGTGTATAAGATCTGGTTTCAAGCAGTGTTCGATCGATTCCATCAATCTCAATATTCGATTGATTGGTCCGTGTTTATTGACAAAAAAGATTTGACTAAGTCTAAAGCACGTCTTTTCTTTTTGTTCGTATTAGTACGAACATTTTTGTACAAGTCGCTTTCTTTCTTGTTATCGAAGTTACCTTTCTTGTTATCGAAGTTACTGCCCTTTGTCTTTGTGAGTTGCGGGAATATCCCCATTCATAGGTCCGAGATCCGCATCTATGAATTGAAGGGTCCGACTGATCAACTCTGGAATCAGTTGTTAGAATCAACAGGTCTTCAAATCGTTCAGTTGAACAAATTGAAACCCTTCTTATTGGATGATCATGAGACTTCCCAAAAATCCAAAATTGTAGGAACAGTTGATAACATGGATTCCTATTTCTCAATTCTATTCGATGATCAAGAGAATTGGCTGAATCCCGTGAAAGCATTTAATAGAAGTTCATTGATATCTGCTTTTTATAAAGCAAATAGACTTCGATTCTTGAATAACCCACATCGGTTCTCCTTCTATTGTAACAAAATATTCCCTTTTGTTGCCGAAAAGGCTCGTTTCAAGAATTCTGATTTTTTATATAGAGAATTCCTCACTAGTTTCTTCATTGGCAAGAAAATTTTGTCTTGCGGCGGTAAAAAAAAGAATGCTTTTGGGGAGAGAGTGACTCTTTTACCAATCGAGTCAGAGATATCTAAGATACTCATACCTGACGATTTTGCACAAAGTGGTGACGAAAGGTATAACTTGGGCAAACCTTTCCATTTCCCAACTCGATCCGGTCCATTAGTTGATAGAGCCCTTTACTCCATCGCCGACATTTATGAAACACCTCTAACAGAGGGACAAATGGTCAATTTGGAAAGAACATATTGTCAACCTCTTTCAGATATTCATTTATCTGATTCAGAAAGGAAGACCTTGCATCAAGATCCCAATTTCAATTCAAACATGGGTTTGATTCACACTCCATATTCTGAAAAAGATTTACCGTTCGAAAAGAGGAAAAAACGGCATCTAGATCTAAATCTAGACAAATGTGTTGAGAAAGGACAGATGTTTCGAACTCTTCTCTCGAAGATGTATCGAACCCTTCTTTCAAAATGGAATCTCTTCCAAACATATATGCCGTGGTTCTTTACTTCGACAGGGTACAAATATCTAAGTTTACTAATTTTAGATCTTTTTTCAGACCTATTGCCGATACTCAGTCTAGGTATCCGTCAAAATTGTGTATCCCTTTTTGATCATATTATGGGTGATCTTAGGGATGATATTAGGCAGGGGATCATTAGACCGTGGGAAATTCTTCAGAAAAAATGGGTTCTTCCACAAAGGAATCGGATAAGGGAGATTTCGAGGATATGTTTACGCAATCTTACTCTGTCTGCAGAAAGGATTCGTCGAAATAATGAGTTACCATTGATATTCACACATGCACATCTGAGATCACCCAATGTTCTGGAGTTCTTCTATGCAACACTTTTCCTTATTAGTGTTGCTGCATATCTCGTTTGGACATATCTTTCTCGTCTTTCAAAAGACTATTTTGAGTTACATACAGAGCTCAAAAAGGTCAAATCTTTGATGATTCCATCATACACGATTGAGTTGCGAAAACTTCTCGATAGGTATCCTCCATCTGAACTGAATTCTTTCGGATTCAAGAATATCTTTCTAGTTGTTATGGAAGAATTAAAGGAGTCTCTTTCTGTCGTCGGCAAAATGCTAGAGGGTGGTGGTCGCGCTTATGGGGTTGAATCAATCTTTTCTAATTGGAATAGAAATCTCTTCGATATCAACGATCTCATAAGTCTCATACCAAATCCCATCGATCGAATCCTTTTTTCGATAAATACGAGACATTTAAGTCATACAAGTAAAGAGATCTATTCATTGATAAGAAAAAGAGAAAGGGTTTACGGTGCTTGGATTGATGATAAAATAGAATCCTTGCTCTCGACCTCTGTGGCTATTGATGATTGCGACAGAGGCAACTTGCTTCAGCTCTCCACCCTCACCTTAACGACAGAAAAAAGGATTGATCAAATTCTATTGAGTCTGACTCATAGTTCAAAGAATGTATATGGTTCTCAAATGATTGAACAACCGGGAGAAGTGTACTTACAACACTTAGTTGACCTTCAGAAGAAGTATCTACTGGCTTATGAGTTCAATACATCCTCTTTAGCAGAACGACGAATATTCCTTGCTCACTATCAGACAATGACTTATCCACAAACCTCATGTGGGGTTAATGGTTTTCATTTTCTATCTCATGAAAAACCCTTTTCGCTACGCTTAGACCTCTCCCCCCCTAGGGGTATTCTAGTAATAGGTTCTATAGCAACTGGACGATCCTATTTGATCAAATCCCTAGCAACAAAAACCCACTTCCCCCTTATTACGTTAGAGATGGAAGCGCGCTCCTCCTGGCCTTTTTTCCAGCATTTGGAGGAGATCTATGGTGACCAGCTGGAGTATGTGTATGACGATACTAGTCTTAGTGTGGAGGTCGAGGAGGAGGAGGATACTTCCTGGGGTATTGAGGAGTTGAGTCTTCCTGATACTCAAGAGGATGGTGAGATTGAGGATCAGGCTGAGATGGATACGAGACGTGATCTTGATGGTATTGAGTATACCCATGCTATTGAGGATATGATTGATGTGGGGATTTCTGTTGATGCTCAGTTAAATTGTTTACCTGAGTCCATTCTCATCAACGAAATTGAGGGTCATGATGTGGATGAGCTCGACGAGGCGGAGACGGAGTTGTGGGAGTTATGGATGGAGGAGTGGGACCGGCACCTACTTGGTATCTCCCTTCAATTCGCATTAGTAAGAGCAATGACTCCTTGCATATTATGGATTCCAAACATTCATGATGTGTATCATGAGGATAGCGTAAGCTTAGCGGGATTACTGAATTCTCTCTCTGGGGATTGTGAAGGACGTTCCACTAGAAATACTCTAGTTATTGCTTCGACTCATCTTCCCAAAAAAGTGGATCCCGCACTAATAGCTTCAAATAGATTCAATACATGCATTAAGATACGAAGGCTTCTTAGTACACAAGAACGAGAGCGCTTTTTTACTCTTTCATATACTAGAGGCTTTCACTTGGAAAAGGAAATGTTCGATACTAATGGATTCAGGTCTATAACTACACAAGATCTTACAGCACTTACCAATGAGGCCCTATCGATTAGTATTACAAAAAAAAAAGACATTCTAGACACTAATACAATTCAATTTGCTCTTCATAGGCAAACTTCGGCTGTGGAATCCCGGTCAATCTCGATTTCGGATCATGGCATCCTTTTCTATCAGACAGGAAGGGCTCTTGCACAAAATCTATTTATAAGTCAAGGCCTCATAGATCCTATCTCTGTATATATAAAGAAGAAGTCGTGTAACGACGGCGGTTATTCATATTTGTACAGATGGTACTTCGAGCTTGGAACGAGCATGAAGAGATTAACGATACTTCTTTATCTTTTGAGTTGTTTTGCCGGATCGGTTGCTCAAGACCTTTGGTCTTCACCTGGGTCCGATGACAAAACGGACACTTTTTCTTATGGACTTCTTGAGAATGATTCTTATCTAGCTCAGGGTCTATTAGAACTAGAAGGTGCTCTAGTGGCTTCACGGACAGAAAAAGCTTGCAGTCGGTTTGATAATGATCAAGTGACACTCTTTTTTCGGGCCGAACCAAGCTTAGATAGAATGGAAAATGGATTTTCTTCTATCTTTGAAGAAGCGGGAGAAGAAGAAGCCCCTGGCCTAGAGAAGCCTTTAGTCACTCACATAGTTTCGGCTCCTAGAATATGGAATCCTTGGCTCATTCTATTTGATTGGATCGATATCGAAGAGGCTGAGCGTAAAGAGGAAGAGGCTGAGCGTAAAAAGGAAGAGGATGAGGATGAGCTTCAGGATGAAGGGGTTGAGCGTAAAGAGGAAGAGGCTGAGCTTCAAGAGTTTCAAGATCTTCTTGATCCTCAAGATGAAGAGGGTGGGCTTCCAGAGTTTCAAGGTCTTCAAAAGGAAGAGGCCTATCTTTATCAAAAGGCTGTTGAGCTTCAAGCTCAACAAGATGAGCTTCAAAAGTATGGTCCGGGGTTCTCGGAGAGTGGAATCATGAAGTATCCGACACGAACTCGATTTCGATTTTTCACAGAAAAAGGCTTTTTTCAAGGAAGCCAATTCATTTGGGACCCCGCGGATTCACTATTTTTCCTACTCAAAGAGCAGGCCCTTAGCTTTGTGTTTTCGCATCCAGAGTTCTTTGCAGATGAAGAGATCTCAAAAGAAGGGCTTCTTGCTTTGACTGTCCAAAGATGTCCTTTCTTTGACAGTTCCCACTGGTTTATCAAGAAGAGGCAAGAAAGGTACTTCGAATTCTTGATTCATCGCGAGAGGTGGCTTAGAACGAGTAGTTCATTATCTAATGGATTTTTATGTTCTAAGACTCAGACTCTATTTGAGAGTTATCAGTACTTAGCAAATCTCTTCCTATCTAACGGAAGATTATTGGATCAAATGACAAAAACATTGCTGAAAAAAAGATGGATTTTCCCGGATGAAATGAAAATTCAAATTGGATTCATGTATACAGGAGAAGGATTTCCCATTACTTAGCCCCAAAGATATGTGGCCATGAAATTGAAATAGGGATTAAGTGGAACAGAATTGATTGAGTAGTAGAGTCGTGATAAAGGCTTCTTTCTTCCATATCGTTCCGTGGACTTTAGCTCCACGGAACAATTCCAATAACGAATCGTTGGTTTAACTGAATAACTAACTAAAAGAGTTAGAGCTTTCTCTTCGTTTCAGGTCGACGGATCTTCTAAATTGGAAGATCCCCTATATGGATAATACACATTCCAGTTGACCGAGCTTCATTGGAATTGTTTTGTGCCGCAGCAAAGATATCCACGGGGCGGTTCGTCCTATTCAGAGATGTAGGACCAAGAAGTACTCGATTCTCTTTCGGATAGGCCCTAGGAGGGCTGGAATGCCAACAGGTGTATATTATTGAATTCACCCGACTGGATAGTACTCTTTTTGGGAACATCCCAGTGCCAAAGTCAATGAATGGGGTAAGGTAAATCGCTAATCCCTAAAACGGACTAGGTACTTTATCCGTTGGGCTATAGGCGGGCATTTTACTATAGTTTTCTATTCTCTCAATCTACCCTTGAGAGATTCTTGTTGAAGCATATACTCGGGGGGTGGGTGCAGGGCGGACGATTTCAAAGTGGACTCGTCCATTCATTAGCATTAGATAGAATGGATCACCAAGATCTTCTATTGAATTGCTCATTCAATGAGCATTCGGAATATTATGCCTTGAAGAGGACTCGAACCTCCATGCTTTTTAGCACGAGATTTTGAGTCTCGCGTGTCTACCATTTCACCACCAAGGCATCTTTAAAGTGAATTGTATTTCATGAATATGATATCTATCTAGTATCTTGAATGGAATATATGACAAAGGTTGAGTGCTGGAGTCTTTCTGTTGATCGGTCATGTCATCAAGGCCCGGACATCCAATTGCTTT